CATAGCAAAGACCAAAAAGAAAAGAATCTAAGCAATGAATTTCTAAGTAGACTACAGGCTATAGACAAGGGATCTCTTCCTATGTATGTAATAAAAAAAAGGACGAAATTATGTAATAATAAGGTAAAGAAATATTGATACAAAAGATAAATAGAAGAAAAGATAATAAGAGATACGCCCTCCTCCTACATATTTGATGCCCTCTCCTACAAAGAAACTCGTAATACCAACGCCATTCGTAATTCCATCAATTACTCGTCTATCAAAAAAATGAGTTAATTCAGCTAATCCTCTTAGACCTTTAGTAAAAGATGTTGCATAAAAAGCATCTATGTAACCACGATTATATGACCAACTATATATTATATTTATTAGTTTGTCGCCCCAAATGCGCGTCTGACCCTTTTTTAAAAATGCATTTTTAAAATTAAAATTTTGTAAAGATGAATAAAGGGGCTTATATAAAAGGGACGCTATAAGTATTCCAAAACATGCTATACTGACTGAAAAAATAGCATTTGCCAAAAATTCATACCAATCCACCGAATCAGTCAAATTTTTATGTAAAAGATTTATAGACGGAGTTAACCATTTTGATAATATATCCAAACCCATTCCTTCTTGATTCAAAGGAAGTGCCAGGGATCCCACGAACAAGGTAAATAGAACCAATACAAGCAAAGAGAATAACATAGTATTATCTGATTCATGGGGATAGAAAAATTTTTTTTTTTTACAAGTTTTTAAATGAATAATAAAAGGTTGGTTGATGGTTTTTACCATATTATCAATTTGGTTTTGGGATGTCGTCTTAGAAAAAAAAGAAGCCTTCTCATTAGTATTCATTATTAATAAACTTATATATATATATTTTTTTTTAAAGCCTTCTTTTCCCCATAGAGATACTGAATAAAACGGACTCATTCCCATTTGTTTTCCACTGTAATTTTGAAAATGAGTATTTAAATGCCCTTCAAAAGTAAGTAAATAAATTCGAAACATATAAAATGCAGTTAACCCGGCTGTGGAACAAGCTATTATTCCGAAAAGTGGTGAATACAACCAAGTATCATTAAGAATTTCATCTTTGGACCAAAAACAAGCAAGTGGTGGAATACCACAAAGAGAAAGTGTACCTAATAAAAAAGCTGTTTTTGTAATTGGGACATGTTTTGTTAAACCGCCCATAAGAACCATATTCTGACTTTTATCTGGAGAATATCCAACAATAGCTTCCATTGAATGAATAATTGATCCAGATCCTAAAAACAATAATGCTTTAGAGTAAGCATGGGTAATCAAATGAAATAAAGCAGCTCGATATGACCCCATACCTAAAGCTAACATCATATAACCCAATTGAGACATTGTAGAATAGGCTAAACTTCTCTTAATATCTGTTTGAGCAAGAGCCAAAGTAGCTCCTAATAGTACTGTTATTATACTTATTAAAGATATGAAATTCATTATGTAGGGTATTCCTATGAAAAGAGGAAGAAGACGAGCGACAAGAAAAATGCCCGCTGCTACCATCGTAGCAGCATGAATCAGAGCCGAAATAGGGGTAGGCCCTTCCATGGCATCAGGTAACCATACATGAAGGGGGAATTGTGCCGATTTAGCAATTGCACCGGAAAATACTAGAAAAACGCATAAATTATAAACTAAAAAAGTAAACGCATTATCATTATTATAACTTAAGTTATTGAATATTTCAAACAAATCCTGAAATTCAAAACTACCTGTTATCCAATAAAGACCTAAGATTCCTAAAAATAAACCAAAATCTCCTATACGATTAGTTACAAAAGCTTTTTGACAAGCATTTGCAGCAATAGGTCGTGTGAACCAAAAACCTATTAATAGATATGAGCACATTCCAACTAATTCCCAAAAAATATAAATTTGTATCAAATTTGAACTCGTAACTAATCCCAGCATGGAAGTATTGAAAAAACTCATATAAGCAAAAAATCTTAAATATCCTTGATCATGAGACATATAATTATCACTATAAATCAAAACCAGAATTCCAACAGTAGTAATTAATATTAACATAATAGAAGTAAGTGGGTCGATCAAGTGGCCGAACTCTAAAGAAAAATCATTATTAATAGTCCAAGACCCTACATATTGATATATGAAATTGCTATTTATTTGCTGAATAGCCAGATCTGCAGAACAAATCATAACTATACTTAATAATAAAACACTAGGAAAAGCCCACATGCGACGAAGATTTTTTGTTGCCGTCGGAAAAAAGAGAAGCCCGACTCCGATTAAGACAGGAACTGGAAGTGGAACGAAAGGTATGATCCATGCATATGGATATGTATGTTCCATAAAAAAAACCTTTTTCATTTTTAATTTATTCTTTCCGATTCACCGGATCTTCTCTCTTTCGCAAAAAAAGTAAAAATATATATATATAGATTAGAGATGCAAGACCCAAAATTAATCTTCTTAAGTAGTCTGATTCTTTACCAAATCGTTCAAATCAACAAATCAAGAAGTTACAACTGGTTAAATGATATCACGCAAAGTGAATAGTTATTTATTAAGTAATATATTTATATATTTAAAGCTAGTTCGGTAAATCCAGAAAAAAAGCTTTTTTAACTTTAACCAATTTTATTTCTATAGTACGTTGGATACTATAGCTATAGGGCTTTTACTATGAGGATATAAAAAACCCATTAGTTATAGTATGAATTCGTTTTTTTTTCGGAAAGTTATAGTTTATTAATTATATGTAATATAACTGTAAAAAAAAATTAATGACATATAATCTTTTTTCGCCTTTTTTATAGCAAAGTAGTAGTATCTAAATAAAGAACTAGATGGATAATCAATAGTAAATAAAGATTCGTTTTTATTGAATATTTAATATTATATGAATACTAGATAGATGTCTTTCACATCCAACTATAACAATGAGTAATCTCTTGATTTTTGAATGGCAGTTCCAAAAAAACGTACTTCTATGTCAAAAAAGCGGATTCGTAAAAATTCTTGGAAAAAGAAGGGATATTGGGCAGCGTTAAAAGCTTTTTCATTATCGAAATCTCTTTCGACCGGGAATTCAAAAAGTTTTTTTGTGCCGACAAATAACTAATCAAACATTGGAATAATCGGAATAAGAACTGAATCGAAACTGAATGACTTTTTTGTTCTATCCCTAGATCCTAGATAGTTCTTCCTTCTATCTAGGATCTAGGGATAGAACAAAAAAAAAGTCTTATTCCCACAGAGGATAAACTATGCGGAAGCTTATTATTTTATTACGTTAAATATAACTGACATTCTAAAACCAGATAAATATACTCTATGTATTTAAATGACGTTGTATTCCTAAATTTTAATCATTCCTAAATATGAATTGACTACTGCAATCTCGACGATTGAGTATGAATAGGTTATTATAATTTTGAGCAAGCCGCTATGGTGAAATCGGTAGACACGCTGCTCTTAGGAAGCAGTGCTAGAGCATCTCGGTTCGAGTCCGAGTGGCGGCATGGCATCTATCTTCTAAAACTTCTAAAAGAGATAGACTAAGTCCTATTAAGTAATTCCAGAAATTAAACTCCCTGCATTCCGTAATTATAATTAAGGTACTCCCCCCTTAAAAATATATATATATATAATATGATTTTTTCGACTTTCGAACATATATTAACTCATATATCCTTTTCTATTATTTCAATTTTAATTACACTATATTTTATAACCTTATTAGTGGATGGAGGACTAGATGATTCATCCGAAAAGGGCATGATAGCGAGCTTTTTCTGTATAACCGGATTATTAATCACGCGGTGGATTTATTCGCGACATTTTCCATTAAGTGATTTATATGAATCATTAATTTTTCTTTCATGGAGTTTATCCTGTATTAATATGCTTCCTTATTTTAAAAAACATAAAAATAATTTAAGCGCAATAACCGCGCCAAGTGCTATTTTTACCCAAGGCTTTGCTACTTCGGGTCTTTTAACTGAAATGCATCAATCCGCAATATTAGTACCTGCTTTACAATCCCAATGGTTGATGATGCATGTAAGCATGATGGTATTGGGCTATGCAGCTCTTTTATGTGGATCATTATTATCAATAGCTCTTTTAGTCATTACATTTCGAAAAGACATAAGGATTCTTGATAAAAGCAACCATTTATTAAAATTAAATGAGTTAGTTTACTTTAATGAGACCAAATACACAAATAAAATAAACAATATTGTAAAAAATACCTCGTTTCTTTCTGATAGGAATTATTACAAGTATCGATTGATTCAACAATTGGATGATTGGAGTTATCGTGTTATTAGTCTAGGTTTTATCTTTTTAACCATAGGTATTCTTTCGGGAGCAGTATGGGCTAATGAGGCATGGGGATCATATTGGAATTGGGACCCAAAAGAAACTTGGGCATTTATTACGTGGACTATATTTGCAATTTATTTACATACGCGAACAAAGAAAAATTTACAAGGTGAAAATTCGGCAATTGTGGCTTCTATGGGGTTTCTAATAATTTGGATATGCTATTTTGGGGTTAATCTATTAGGAATAGGGTTACATAGTTATGGTTCATTTAACCTCTAATTGAATTGCAGAAAGGACGTGACTAATACAGTTAGGTGTAGGACTATCTATATATAAGAAAACTTCGTGTAAGCTGACGAGAACCCTTTGAATCACTACACTCTGGATTCAAAGGGTTCTGAATAATTCGGGTTACAATTCATTTTTTATTATCTTAAGTAAACTATTTATCAAAAAAATTAGATAGAATAGTTTCGACCTTGTCAACTGATAATGAAAGAACGAAATCCGGGTAAATACCAATTCCTATTACTGGTAAAAAGATAGAAAGAGAAACAAACAATTCTCGCGGCCCCGAATCAAAAAAATAAGAATTTGGAGCATTAAATAGCTTATATCCATAGAACATCTGGCGTAACATAGATAATGAATAAATAGGAGTTAATATCATTCCAATTGCCATTACACAAATAATTAGTATTTTTGGCATTAAAAGGTATTTTTGGCTGGTAATTATTCCAAAAAATACTATTAATTCTGCAACAAAACCACTCATGCCTGGTAATGCAAGGGAAGCCATCGATAAGATACTGAACATTGTGAATATTTTTGGCATTGGAATAGCTATTCCACCCATTTCGTCGACATAAACAAGACGAATTCTATCATAACTCGTTCCTGCCAAGAAAAAAAGTGCAGCGCCAATAAATCCATGAGAGATTATTTGGAAAATGGCTCCGTTGAGTCCTGTATCTGTGATCGAGGAAATTCCAATAATTATGAAACCCATATGAGATACAGAGGAATAGGCTATTCTTTTTTTTAAATTACGTTGCCCAAGAGATGTTGAAGCTGCATAGATTATTTGTATTGTGCCTACTATCAACAACCAAGGAGAAAATATAGAATGAGCATGGGGTAATAATTCCATATTGATCCGAATCAACCCATACGCTCCCATTTTTAATAAGATTCCAGCTAGAAGCATACAAGTACTGTAATGTGCTTCTCCATGGGTGTCTGGTAGCCATGTATGTAGAGGTATAATCGGTGATTTGACAGCAAAAGCAATTAGAAATACAAGATAAAATATTATTTCCAATGCTATAGGATATGCTTGATTAGCTAATGTTTCAAAATTTAATGTCGGTTCATTGGAACCATATAAACCGATACCCAGAACGCCCATTAAGAGAAAAATGGAACCTCCTGCAGTGTACAAAATAAACTTTGTAGCTGAGTACAGACGTTTCTTTCCTCCCCACATAGCTAGGAGTAAATAAACAGGAATTAATTCTAACTCCCACATGATGAAAAAAAGTAAGAGGTCTCGAGCAGAAAATGATCCTATTTGACCACTGTACATTGCTAACATTAAAAAATAGAATAATCGGGAATCCCGAGTAACTGGCCAACCCGATAAAGTGGCTAAAGTGGTGATAAATCCTGTCAGTAAAATGGGTCCGATAGAAAGTCCATCTATTCCGAATCTCCAATAACAATAAAAAAAATTGATCCATTTATAATCCTCCGCAAATTGTATTAATGGATCGTCCAGTTGAAAATGATAACAAAATGCATAGGTGGTTAGAAGGAGTTCTAAAATACATATACATATTGTATACCACCTAAAAATCTTATTTCCTCTATGGGGAAGAAAGAAAATTAAGGAACCCGCCAATATTGGAAAAACAACAATTATTGTTAACCAAGGAAAATCATTCGTGGTAAAGACAAGATACACTTGGACAAAAAAGACAAAAAAACCCGTACTCAAAATCTATTAAAATTTTTTGAGTACGGGTTTTTGTCGGTAAAAAAAAAATTAACTGGATTCCCGTGGAGTTTTATGGAACATATCAATAAGCTAGACCCATGCTGCGAGTTGTTTCATGCCATAAATAAACTCGAACACTCAAGAAATCGGTTGGACAGGCAGATTCGCATCTCTTACAACCTACACAGTCTTCGGTTCTGGGAGCAGAAGCGATTTGTTTCGCTTTACACCCCTCCCAAGGTATCATTTCTAATACATCTGTGGGGCAGGCTCGGACACATTGAGTACACCCTATACATGTATCATAAATCTTTACTGAGTGTGACATTGGATCTATTAATTTTTAAACGCCATAAATTTTCGATCTAGTAAACTTGTAAAATGAATCATATATTTAGACACCAGATGAATCAATGATTTACCAGAATTTTGCTAATTAATATACCGGCTCATGAGAGAGGATAGAGGGGCCAGGATACTTTGATTTATTACGTTACATTTTCGCAAGCATGCCCATCATCATAGAGTACACATCATACCTACTAATTGGGATTTATTAATATTATAATTTGTAATTTATATAGCAAAATAGTAAAAACCTTCATTTGAGGGATATTTATCTTTCTATGATTAATCTTATTTATTCAACAAATTCAATTGGTTGATACGAGTAGAATTTCTGTTACGATAAATTGATGAAACAATTGCTAGTCCAATCGCTGCTTCAGCCGCTGCAATAGCTATAACAAAAATTGAGAAAATGGCTCCTCTTAATTGACGACTATCAAAAAAATCGCAAAATGTTACGAAATTTATATTCACTGCATTCAGTATAAGTTCAAGACACATAAGGGCTCTAACCATATTTCGACTCGTGATCAATCCATATATACCTATAGAAAATAAATAGGCACTCAAAATAAGTACATGTTCGAGCATCATTGATCAACTCCTTATCAATATCGATGCATTTCAAGATGAACAAGAATTCAACCGATTCTATTAACTAGAATATAAACAGTACGCAACTAACAAGTGTGGAACAAAGAAATAAAATAAATAGAGTTTATTGTTATAATATATTGACAAAAAAAATTCTATTTTGATAGAATTGAAACACGCAACAACGTTTTATTTTGATTACTATGCTAGTTCTAACGATTTATTACTGACGAGCCATAGCAATTGCACCTATCAAAGCAACTAAAAGAATTATGGAAATAAGTTCAAATGGAAGGAAAAAATCTGTTGATAAATGAATCCCAATTTGTTGACTATTACTTAAAAAATCTTGTTCTATAATCTGGTTTGATCTTGTAGTCCAAATAATACCGTACCATGACGTATCTGTAATAATAGTAATTAGTGAAGCAAAAATACTTGCACAAACCATCGCAGTAACCCCATCCCCAACGGTCCAAAGAGTAAAATCGTTGTACGATGCTGAACCATTCATAAACATCACAGCAAATATGATTAAAACATTTATAGCTCCCACGTAAATCAGGAGCTGTGCGGCAGCTATAAAATGGGAGTTTGATGAAATATATAATAAAGATATACAAACAAGAACCAATCCCAATGAAAAGGCAGAATAAATTGTATTAGTAAGTAATACCACCCCTAAACCTCCTAATATAAGAACCAATCCTAGAAAGACTAAAAGAAAATCATGTATTGGTCCGGGTAAATCCATTTTATGTAAAATAAGAAATAAATAAAAAATCTTTCATGATCTTATTGACCTGACCAGGAAATGGACCCTATTTTTTTATGATATGTTTTTATGAATTTAATTCTAAATGCTAAGAAATTCTAAAATTTAATTCTAAATGCTAAGAAATTCTAATGAGTGTGGATTGATGTGTATCCAATAATTGAATCAATCTCGTTTTTTTATCAGAATAATAAATTTAAAATGGGAGTTTGAACAAGCTATATATGTTAAAAAAATTACTGATAGATGATATATCACTCGATTTTAACTCCAAATGACGCCTCGATTCTCATCAACTAATTTATAGTTGGGATTTCTATTGTAGTTATTGACCACGGAAAAATAAAATTTGCAAATCATGGGGTTGACGCATTTTTTATTTGAGGCGAATTCAAAATTGTTCGAATTGTGTAATCGTCAATTACTGGCATTGGTAAACGACCCAAAGCTATTTGATTATAATTCAATTCGTGACGATCATAAGTAGAAAGTTCATATTCTTCAGTCATTGATAAACAATTTGTTGGACAATACTCAACGCAATTACCACAAAAAATACAGATTCCGAAATCAATACTGTAATTAAGCAATCGTTTCTTTCTAATATTCGTTTCCAATTTCCAATCCACAACAGGTAAATCTATAGGACATACACGAACACATACTTCACAAGCAATGCATTTATCAAATTCAAAGTGGATTCGACCGCGGAAACGTTCCGATGTGATTAATTTTTCATAAGGATATTGAATAGTTACAGGTAAACGATTGGCGTGCGATAAGGTAATCATAAAACTTTGACCAATGTACCTTGCAGCTCGGACTGTTTGTTGACCATAATTCATGAACCCGGTTACCATAGGGAACATATCGTGAATATCTAGAATTTTTTTTTCTCGTGTTTGGGACAGGTCGTGATAGTGTATTTACAGTGCAAGGAGTTGGAAAGAAGTTGTTAATAATAGATTACCTAGAGAAATAGGTAAAAGAAATTTCCATCCAAGGTTTAATAATTGGTCCATTCTTAACCTCGGTAAAGTCCATCTTGTTGTGATAGGAATAAACAAGAACAAATATGTTTTAGCTAATGTAATAAAGAGAAAAATTGTGGTTCCAAAGACGCCACCTACTTTATTTATTTCAAATAGTTCAGGAATAAACATGTACGGAATCGAGAGATTCCACCCACCCAAGTAAAGAACTGTTACAAATAAGGAAGAAACTAGTAGATTTAGATAAGAAGCAACATAAAATAAACCAAATTTTATACCTGAATATTCAGTTTGATAACCCGCTACTAATTCTTCCTCTGCTTCTGGTAAGTCAAAGGGTAATCTCTCACATTCTGCTAGGGAGGAAATTATAAAAATGATAAACCCGATAGGTTGACGCCACAAATTCCATCCCCAAAACCCATATTTTGCCTGTGCCTCAACTATATCAACTGTACTTGAACTGTTAGATAATTATAGTCGGTGATAACATCACTGTTCCCATCGCTATTACAGAACCGTACATGAGATTTTCACCTCATACGGCTCCTCCAGGACCACAAAGAAATCTAAGGACCGGATCGGCATTCTTTATGGCGATATGTTCTAGATCGAGTAAAAATCTATTGAGAGGTCCCGAATTAGACCAATGGAATTCTGTTTGCTATAATAAAAAAAGTACTTCTGAATTGATCTCATCCTTTAATAATTTATAATGTTTTTTTGAGTAATAACTTAAACCTTCTATAAATATTCATAGATAGTGGATTCAAAAAAAGTAAAGGATTATTTCGTTCTTGATAGTAATTTCTTTAATCGGTGGATAGGAACATACTCTGGATCGGAATCATGGGGAGTACTACCTGATCATTTCTACTAACGTAAAGCCCCAATTAGTCTTACTTTTATGTGGAAACGGCCCTTTGTATAATTTACATAATCTCTATTACTAATCCCTTGTGTAATTTGGTGTTTCTAACCATCCACTCATTTTTGCCCAATCACCTGTTATGGTAGTCGGGTAATATAGCCAAACGCTAATGAAAACCCCATACAGTTGATCTTGTGAACCCGCTTCAAGCCATGATGCCCAACCAACCAATCTTGGGGTAAACAGTCTTTACTGCTTATATTTACTTTGGCTTAATCCTGGTACAGAGGAAATGAGGCTCGACTTCTTACTGCGAACTTATAAGCTGTTTTTTTTCACTCATAGAACTATCTGATTTAGTTCATCAACACTAACGATGAACAAAAAACGGAGACTATCTATTCAACGCTTTCCGCGAAAGAACGGAAATAGTAAAAAGTTTATGTCTCAACGAATCACACGTAGAGATATTGATAACACACATAGAGTTAATGGTATTTCATAACTAATGGATTGAGCAGCTGCTCGTAAACCACCTAAAAAGGAATATTTATTATTTGATCCATATCCTGATATAAGAAGTCCAATAGGAGCAATACTTGAAATAGCGATCCATAAAAAAACCCCGATATTGAGATCAGCTAGGATAAGATGATAACCAAAAGGAATTACTGAATAACTTAGTAAAATTGATATGACCGCTACCGATGGTCCGATACTGAATAAACCACTATCTCCTCTAGATGGAATAATATTTTCTTTAACAAGCAGTTTTGTCCCATCTGCTAGAGCTTGGAGAATTCCTAAAGGGCCGGCATATTCAGGTCCAATACGTTGTTGTATCCCTGCGGATAGTTCTCTTTCTAACCACACAATTACTAGTACACCTATTGTGATTCCCAATACAAGAGTCAAAATAGGGATAAGCATCCATATGATCCCATAGATCTCCTTTAAAGACTCCAATCTGTAAAAAGAATTGATATCTTGTATTTCTGTTCTATCAATTATCATTTCAACGGTCAACTTCTCCCATAATGATATCTATACTACCTAGTATCGTCATAATATCAGCCAATTTCATTCTTTTAACTAACTGAGGAAGAATTTGCAAATTGATAAAACCTGGCGGTCGTATTTTCCATCGCCAAGGAAAAACACTTTGATCTCCTATCAAAAAAATGCCCAACTCTCCCTTTGGTGCTTCGATTCTTGCATAAAGTTCTTGTTTCGACAATTCAAAAGTGGGCGAAGGCTTTTTACTAATAAATCGATATTCAAAATCATTCCATTTTGGATCCCTTACTATATCAAAGCATCGGTTTTCTAAATTCTCATAGGGCCCTCCTGGAATTCCTTCCAGAGCCTGTTGAATAATTTTGATAGATTCCGTCATTTCGCTGATTCGTACTAAATAACGAGCTAACGAATCTCCTTCTTTTTGCCATTTGATTTCCCAATTAAATTCGTCATAACACTCATAATGATCAACTTTACGAAGATCCCACTTTATTCCGGAAGCTCGTAGCATTGGTCCTGATAAACCCCAATTTATTGCTTCCTCTTCGCTAATAATCCCTACTCCCTCAACTCGGTCTAAAAAAATAGGATTTCGTGTAATAAGGTTTTGATATTCAGCAACCCCTGTTAAAAAATAATCACAGAAATCTAAACATTTATCTATCCAGCCATGGGGTAGATCAACAGCGACTCCTCCGATACGAAAATAATTATGCATCATTCTCATACCAGTGGCAGCTTCGAATAGATCATATACTAATTCTCTTTCTTTGAAAATATAGAAGAAAGGGGTTTGTGCCCCAATATCGGCCATAAAAGGGCCGAGCCATAACAAATGAGAAGCTATACGACTCAACTCCAACATAATTACTCTTATATAGCTGGCTCTTTTCGGTACTTGAATATTTCCTAACTGCTCTGGTGCATTTACGGTTATCGCTTCTGTGAACATAGTAGCTAAATAATCCCACCTTGTTACATAAGGCAAATATTGTATAATTGTTCGGTTTTCTGCTATTTTTTCCATTCCTCTGTGTAAATAACCCAATATTGGTTCACAGTCAATAACATCTTCACCATCTAGAGTAATGATGAGTCGAAGAACACCATGCATTGATGGGTGCTGAGGACCCATATTTACTATCATGAGGTCGTTTTTTGTAGCTGGTACATTCATAGGTTTTTCCCCGATTGATTCTTCCATGAATTGCCGAAAATAATCAAAATTCAAGATCTAACAAATCAAATAATTAAAGTTCTTTAAAATTTAAATTAGTGGGTTTTTGGCTCACGAATTTCCAACCGACCAATTAATTCTTTATAACGTACTCTATTTTTCTTTGACAAATAAGCTAGTAATCGTTGACGTTTTCCCAGAATTTTACGTAAACCTCTCTGAGATAAATAGTCTTTTCTGTGCAATTCCAAATGTGAAGTAAGTCGTCGTATCTTATTAGTGAAACTTAATACTTGAAATTCAACAGACCCCGGGTTTTCTTCTTTTTTTTCTTGGAAAAAAACTGAAATGAATGCATTTTTTACCATAAAACGTAAATTGCCCCCCTTTTATTGTTTAAAGATATTTTTTTATTGTTAATTTTACTGATCAGAAAGAATAAATAAGAATAATGCTAACCATTTGACTAAATTTAATTATCTACCCTTAATTTTCTCAAAAAAATGAGTCACTGATGAATCCAATTTGAAATTGGAATAGAAAAGTTAGAGTTCAAAAATAAATTCCGTTGATTTTTTTATTTATAGATTAAATTATCATGAAATGTAAGATACTACATGTATGTATTAGTTTGCTTTGAAATATTAGATATGTTACCTGATATCTGATATCTAGCAAAAATATATCGTCGTCTATTTTAAAATTGTGGATAGTGGGGATACATATGTAGCCTTAACATACTGAAACTACTGCTATTAGTGGTATCAAACCAATAACGATTCATACAAGCTAAATCTTCTAATCGATAAGTGGGCCACAGAAAGAACTTTAATTTTCTTAATTTATTTTTATCTATATAAAGATTTGGGCTTGTATCCAAAAATTTAACACAGTTTTTTACGTTCTTTCCATTCCAAAGTATGGGATTTCGACCCGCACCCTTCCCTTTTCTTGAATTGAATGAAATTACAATTCTAAATTCTCTCCGACGTCTAGGTGATAAAATATTTTCGGGAACGAGCAAAGCATAATAGTTTTTATCTCTATTTCCAGTTAGTTTTTGATGTCTTGTAAGGGATTTTAAAAAATTCTTTTTATCACCATATCTTTGATTAATGCGATCTTTATTCTTATGAACCAATGAAATACTTATGCTTTGATATCTAATAAATTTTCCATTAGTTTTGACAGACAGACGAACCGGTTCGATGCTAACCCCCCCCCCCTTCACCAATTCGGGAATATAGACATCCTTGTGACTCAGCATTATATTGAAAAGCATTTCGCCTCGTTGGAGAGAGGATATAAAAACTTTTCGCGGGCTTCTCAGTCTAAGCAGGAGACAATATACCTTGATATTATTCATTAGTTGTTGATTAAAAAAATAATCACTTCTAATAAGCAAATTATTTTTTAGTAAAAAATCGAATTCTGTTTCTGTAGCGCTTGTGTTTTGCTTTTTCTTTGTATGGTTTTTGATGACTGATCCCGCATAATCTTCTTCAATATTTTCATTGATGTTTTTATTTGGACTAATCGGTGCATTTCCCTGAAAAAAAAAAAAAAGTAATTTTATGGGTATGACCCAGGGTTTTATTTTATATGAATTATAAAGTAACATAACTTCTGGGAAGAACCAAAGTTCAAAATCGGATATGGCCTTGCTTTGTATTTCTTCATTTATTCCCATCCAAGCAAATTGTTTTTTATTGAAGGGGTTGATGTCTTCATCAATTGTGAGATAAAAAGGATATTTCTTATACATTTTATCAACTTTTTGATCGTGACTAGTTTGTTTATTACTGGTGCTATGGATCCAAGCCTCGCTATTGAGCTTCTTTCTAACACTAAAATGGATAATTTTCCAATCTGCATATTTTCTATCCGGATTTTTAGCCATAATAGCATCTTTTCCTAGATAATTCTTGATAAGTATAATTGCCAGCCCATCAAATAATTTTTTTTTATCTATGTTGTAATTATAAGAAATATCTTCGGTATTGTTTACGTGTAATGATGATACATAACTATAGGAGTTCCTCTTAGCTTCATAATTAATAGATTTAGATGAGAAGAGGTCATATTCAGAGTGTCTTTTAAAATTTTCTTTTTTTTTTTTTAATAGATAATAAGTTTCTTTTTCATATGAATACCATTTGTTTAAACCTTTTTTGGGGGCTTGATTAACTCTATTTTGCCATTTTTGGGCTACTAATTTAGACCATTGAATTTTAGATAAATTATATTGATAATGAACCCGTAACCAATTTTTCCATTGATTCAGTCTAGAATTACGAAGTTTTTTTTTTTTTAATTCGGAACTCAATATTCCTTGTGTTCTAAAATATCCCGTTAGTTCGTTTTTATTTAAAACAGGTGTTCCGTGATATTGAAGAACAGATCTTAAGTTAATAACGTGGGTTTTTGATAATTTGTAAAATACATATGCTTGTGACAAAGAAGGTAAGTTCTTTGAATATTTATTAATATTACTATTAGAAAGTGACTTTATAAAGTGAATTTTTTTGTTTTTTTTTTTCTCAATTCTTTCGGGATTTGCTTTAATATAAATAGTGTAAATGTATTTTTTAATTTTTTTTGTTGTTGATTCAAGAAAAACTTGTGTGTCGATCCGAAGAATATTAATCATACCTAAGAAGTATATCCTTTGAAAGAAAAATTTAAAAAAAAAATGTGATTTACGGATTAATCTAATCTTTATTCTTTTTAACACCTGAAAAAAAAATATATAGGATTCTAATCTGTTAGCATCATTACTTTTTTTGTTCGAACTAATGTTTTTTTCTTTTATAAGTTTGTTTATTTGAGTTATGATTAGGCTTGTTCTATCAGTCAGCTCTTTTGTTTTTTTTTCTGGCAGTGAAGAACTTCTCCAATCAATAG